GGATTGCCCATTTTTATTAATTCCAGGGTTTCTCTGAATTTGAAAGTTTTCACTTAGTAGGTCTCCATACTAAGGCTCAAGCCAATTAAGTCCGTAGCGTCTACCGATTTCGCCATATCCCCCTTTTTTGTAAGATTTAGGATCTCCATGTGATGTCCTTCCCTTTTATTCTTTCATTTCTGACAGAACCGTCGAATTCATTCGATTTAATATGGATTACTATACCGAAAAATGCTTTCTCCATTTTCATTTTTTTTTTCTATCTTCTTTCATCTCTATTTGAAGTCTCTATTTGACTTTAATTTTGTCTAATCAGACATGATTCTATCCTTTCTGTAGCTACAATTCAATATCGAGGGATATATACCACCTATATCCTCCGACCCGTTCATTCTTGAATGCAATTTTGAATACTCAAAGGGTCGATTCTTTTTTGTCATCATAGTCTACGACTACACACAGAAGAATATCTTATTACGTTAATATAATCCCGAGTTCTTCTTTATCGATTCTCATTTTTTTATTCTTGTTTATTTTAGGTTTTCTTAAGGCAGACTCTTATAACTCTATATAACTCTAATAGTTATCCATTTCTTAGAATTAATTATAGATATAATGAAAATTGTCATAATGAATTTTTGTTTTAATTTCGATTTGAAATGGATTTGACCTAGCTCTACGAAAAATAGAAAAAAATTGCATATGATTTCTAAATCTAATTGAAATAGAATCTAATCGTTCTAGACGAAAAATAGAATCTATAAAAAAGGAAAAAAACTAAAGTCAATATTTCTATTTATTTGAATTTGATTTATATCATAAAAGAATAAAAATGAATAAGCTTACACTAAAATGTAGTTTATTGAATGGCAGTGCATGTATAATTTCTGGGAGCCCGCTTAGCTCAGAGGTTAGAGCATCGCATTTGTAATGCGATGGTCATCGGTTCGAGTCCGATAGCCGGCTTTTTCTATTTTTAGTTGGATTTGTGCTTTATATATCTATTTTTATTTGAAATCGAAGAACAAAGAAAAGAATAAGGTTAAGGGTGCCTTTCCCTTCTTCAAAATGATCGATTATGTTGTAGAAACTTCCACCTAGGAATAAAAAGAAAAGGGTTCAATCTCGGCAGACCAAATTAGGAAAACTCTTTCTTTCCTTTTTTTTTTTACTTACATATTTTAATACAAAATATAGAATTATATATATATTTTGTATATGATGTATATACAACCCATTTCATTATTCATTGGAAGACAACACTTCAGCGGATTTCGTTTCATTTATCATTTAGTTCAGTTTTAATTTCGGTTTTTTTGTAAAATCGAATATATATATATAAATAGAAATAAATAAAATAAAAAAAGAAAGGAGTCTTTATGTCGCGTTACCGAGGGCCTCGTTTCAAAAAAATACGCCGTCTAGGGGCTTTACCCGGACTAACTAATAAAAGGCCTAGAGCCGGAAGTGATCTTAGAAACCAATCACGTTCCGGGAAAAGATCTCAATATCGTATTCGTCTGGAAGAAAAACAAAAATTACGTTTTCATTATGGTATTACAGAACGACAATTACTTAAATACGTTCGTATCGCCAGAAAAGCCAAAGGGTCAACAGGTCAGGTTTTACTACAATTACTTGAAATGCGTTTGGATAACATCCTTTTTCGCTTCGGCATGGCTCCGACTATTCCTGGAGCCCGCCAATTAGTTAACCATAGACATATTTTAGTTAACGGCCATATAGTCGATATACCAAGTTATCGTTGCAAACCCAAGGATACTATTATGGCGAGGGATGAACAAAAATCTAGAGCTCTAATTCAAAATTCTCTTGATTTATCCCCCCGTGAGGAATTACCTAAACATTTGACCCTTAACCCATTTCCATATAAAGGATTAATCAATCAAATAATAGATAGCAAGTGGGTCGGTTTGAAAATCAATGAATTGCTGGTGGTAGAATATTATTCTCGTCAGACGTAACCCTAACTAAAGTACAAAAGAAAGGGGTTCGGACAATTTGGCCCCTTTCCTTTGGAAAAGGAAAATGACTTAAGGTTAAAAGTCGGGGGTTTGCCCCAGATTTTCCCTCGCTCATATATTCTATCCCATCCCGGTTTTTCCTATTCACTAGATTGACAGAAAAATTTTCACTCTTTGTCTATTCTTTTATTTCCAGTATTTTAGGTATCGCAGCAAGTCGAAATAGGAAAAAATTGATATAAAAATAAAAGAAGGATCAAACTCTTATTCTTATGTTCTAAATAAAGATAAAGTATTTCTTGTTGTTTGATTTGTTAAAGTTAGAAATGTTGGCGAATTCAATCAGGTGAAAATAAAATACGGAAAGAGAGGGATTCGAACCCTCGGTAAACAAAAGCCTACATAGCAGTTCCAATGCTACGCCTTGAACCGCTCGGCCATCTCTCCTACACAATGATTATGACTGATAAACCGAAGAAATAGCGAGTCATTCCTATGTTCATATTTCTATTACTATTCGATTTTTGTTTGGATAGGTACGACTAGGATTAACGCACCAATACTATACTATTTTAGTATAAACAAACTACTAATAGAATGGAATGAGTAGTAATGTAATAGAAGATTTTTTCGAAAAAATCTTTCTTCGTAGGATTTGATTAGATTTGATTAAATTAAAAAAAAAACAAGTTTTTCCTTGTTATATTATATATTTATTGATTCATAGTTGCGAAGATGATGTTCCTATCCTTTATTCTATAATCCGATATTTACATATAGATAATTATAATATACGGGATTCGATCAATTAATTAAAACGAATCGACTCAACGGATTGATGGGTTTATGGTTTTTAGATTATAGACGATTAATGGATCCTCTTTGATCATAGTTCGATTTTTATTTCCACTACAATTCCATAAAATTCTCAAAAAAGAAATTCGAAAATTTCCGTCGAATTTTAACGTGCTCACCAACAAATCTCTTAAATTTTCCAGCGATTCTCTTTCCATCATAGAATGATTATTTGATTCTTTTTCCTTTCGTTTTTCGATCAAAACTTTTTTTGATCTGATCGAAAAATTCTTTGATTCTTCCGCTTCGATGAAATCGGAATAGCTGCCATACTGCACTACTCAATTTGATTTGTATGAATTCAAATGGGATTCAACTCTTTCTTTTTGATTCTTGAAAAAGGAGTTGGGGACATTTGGAACAATTCGAATAAATAAAATAGAAGTATATGTAGTAGTCACAAATTGGTATCTTTATTGAAATTTTTTTGTTTGGAAAGGAATCCTTTTTTATGTTATTTTGTACTGTACAAATTCTTTATTTGTGTAATCGTTTTCCCAATAAATTAAGGGGTAATGAGAAGAATTTTAGAATGGATTGATACCTATGTCTAGATCGCGGATAAATGGAAATTTTATTGATAAGACCTTTTCAATTGTGGCCAATATCTTATTACGACTAATTCCGACAACTTCAGGAGAAAAAGAGGCATTTACTTATTACAGAGATGGTGTGATTTGATTTTCTTTATTATTTTGTTTCTTTTTACTGCTCCTAGTCTTAGGAGAAAAGCACACGCTTCGGGATAGTAAAGAACAAATATTCTTATTCCAGATTATAGAAACAAACCTACGCTTGTTGAAGGTGAAGTTTAGAAATAGAACGATTCCTTCTGTCGTGTATCCCCGATTGATGCAACCTCAAATACTATGCTTCATTTATAGATTTTTGTATTGAACGAAAGGTTACACCTTTGTGTTTTGTATTACAGGTCAATCTTACTTCCTAGTAATATAGTACCAATAGGAGGCATAGGGGAAGAAGCACTACACCTAGCAATCGACAACACAAAAGCTTTGTTAAAAATTACTTACCTACTCCCTTTCTTATCTGGGTTAGGACTAAGAAGAATGGTTGGGCCAACAAACATCCATCTCGTTCGTACTTTGGATACCCGTAGAACCATCGAAGACTGTTGAAGTGACTATTTCCTGGAAATTAGGAGGCGTTGAGAACAAAGGAATTGTTGAAGTTATCCTTTCGATTTAGTATCAAGACACTTGATTCTAGTAAAAGCTCTTGCGCAAGAAGGTTGGCTAGAGATTTTTTGTAAAAACACTAGCCCCGATCAGTTCATACATAATGAGAATGTTTTAATCCCTTTTGATTTTTCCATGTATTTTGAATTCTCATTATGTATATTGTATATTATATTTTAAGGGAGGAGCCGTATGAGGTGAAAATTTCACGTACGGTTCTGGAACGGCGATTCTTTGAATCGAATAACGACCGTAACGGATGTCAGCTCAATCCGAAGGAAATTATGCGGAAGCTTTACAGAATTATTATGAAGCTATGCGACTAGAAATCGATCCTTACGATCGAAGTTATATACTCTATAATATAGGCCTTATTCACACAAGTAATGGAGAACATACAAAAGCTTTAGAATATTATTTTAGGGCACTAGAACGAAACCCATTCTTACCACAAGCTTTTAATAATATGGCAGTGATCTGTCATTACGTGCGGCTATCTCCCCTATAGAAAGAAAAAAGAAGACAAAATTTTTTAGTAAATACTAAAAAAAGGTTCGCTACAAACGCATCGTCCAAAACGACGATTTCTTTGAGCTGTAGCAAAGAAATAAACTTCATACTAATAGAAGTCAAAATGTGCCTAGATACTTTTTTCTATATCTATGGATAAAAAAAAGATCTAATTGATAGAAAAGAAGCACCGTAAAGATCAATTAATGAGGTTTTGGTCCAATACATTAAGAAAAGAACTGCTTACTTATGCCTATATAGATAAAAATATAAGATAGAAAAAGTTAGGAATTAACTTATGTAATAGAGTCGATCCACTAAGACTAAGGTATTGAGCGGCGGTGTAGGATCAAATCCCAAAGATAGTAAGGCTTTTCTTTCTTACTTATATTTAGGAAGGAAAGTTTTTTTTTTCAAATATTCTATATAAATTTCGATAGAAAACCGGGAT